ACGCATTTTGTCTTGCTGGGGACTTAAATAAAAAAAGCTAAGCGAAGAGTAGCAAGTTTATTTAAATAACATAAAAAGTTCTAGTTATACTTTTGTTTGCTAGGAAGAAGTTATTACTAAACTAATGGTTTCCACTTGAAGGAGTTATTGAAGCAGGACTAGAAAAATGCGAAATTTTGTATATAGGTTTCTTTTTTTTTTTTTTTGAATTTTATATTTTATTTAATTTATATATATATTTATATATATATATTATTTATATATATATATTATATATATATGTATAATATGATATTAATATTGTTTAATATATTTAATATATATATATTAAATATATACATGTTATGTTATGATATGTGATATATATTATCACATGTTTTTTTTTGTTTTTTATTTACTTTAACTGGAAAGTAATAAATAGTTAAGTTAAGTAATAAATTCAGAAAAAGAAATAAAAAAGAAGAATAAGAAAATATTCTAATTCAAATATAATAAGAAATGTCACTTCTATCATAGGAATTAGAATGGAAATTTCTCTTGTTTTGTTATTGAAGTAGCAATAACAAGTATTTTTGATTAATATCAAATCATAACATAATTAAATTGTTTGATCTAGGAAATGAAGGATTCATTGGAATAAAAGAGGAAATGGCCTGGCCAGTACTTAACCAGACCAGGCCGGGGGAATAAACTTTTCGTACAAAATCAAAGAAATAAGGTATTCTTTCTATTGAATGGATCTGTTTTAAGTCATTATATAAATTGACAATTCCTGATCAAATTGGTTTTTTTCTGAATTGAATTTTATTAATATTATTAAATTATTAAATTTATTATTAAATTATTAAATTATTTATATTATATTTTATATTATATAAATTTAAATTTTATATTAATTAAATTTTATATTAATTTTAATTTTTAATAATTATTTATTTAAATTTAATAATTATTTATTGTTTATTTTACTGTTCGTCATTTTATATATTATTTAATTATATATTATTTAATTTTAGATATTATTTATATATTTTTAGTATTTTTAGATATTATTTATATATTTATATACATATATAAATTAGCAATAGAATTCTATAATTCGTTAGATTTTCTATCTATTCGATATATTTCGAATTGAATATTATATTCAAGTGTATAATAAAAGTGTATAATAAATACATAGTGTAATATAAAGATTCTATTACAATATAATTTTTAATATAATTATTACAATATAATTATATAATTTAATATTATAATTATAGAATTTAATAAATAAAGATTAATTAAAAAATAGACTATAATAAAGATTAATTAAAAGATTAGATTCTAAGTATCAAAATATTAAAAATAAGTATAAAGATATTTAGAAAGTTGAAATTTTTAATCTAATCAAAAATTTTTCTAAATTATCTATTTAATTATCTAATAAAAAGATAATAAAGAAAAAACGAGGATTTTTCTCAATCTTTCTTTCACGTGTTACATCGCATAAAAATTTTCAATTTTGAATTGGGAGAGATGGCTGAGTGGACTAAAGCGGCGGATTGCTAATCCGTTGTACAAGTTATTTGTACCGAGGGTTCGAATCCCTCTCTTTCCGTTCCCTATGATCACTTGGGACTTTCTAATTCGAAGGAATTCTGATCCCTTGATTTTATCATAGGTAAATGTATGAAACAAATAAAATTTTTAAGAATTTTTTTAGAAAAAAACTCAAAATCTTTTATTTTTATTCCTCACGTCCAGGATTACGTCCTGGATCATTAGATAAGAATCCGAAAATAAATAGGGAAACAAAGAATATCACTACTGTGTAAACAAAGAGTTTGAGAGTAAGCATTACACAATCTCCAAGATCATTTTTTTTGTTGAAAAAGGGAATAGATTACCTATTTTTTATCGCATATCCTATTTTATTTGTTTTGACATGACACCCCAAAAATGAAAAAAAGTCTATTTTAAGAAATTTTTTAAAATTTTTAATTTATTAACTTTATTAGTAATAAGATTTTTATTCCTTCATTAGTAAAAACTAAAAAATTCTTACCATATCCAAAATTATGGATTGTGGAGGACTCACTTGTCTGCGCTCACTAGAAGGTGAGAACGGGGAAAAAGCTGATTCAAATTTATCACTGCGTTTATTCATTCAATATACAATACAAGAATTTCTATTTTTGAATCGAGGATTCATAATGTAAGACGTATCTGATCTTATCAATTTTTAGAATTTATATATCGAATATATAATAAATTTAGTAGAGTATTAAAAATTTCATCGAAAACTTACAGCAGCTTGCCAAACAAAGGCTAAGAGAAAAAAGAATAGAGGTATGACAGGCATAACATCTACGATTGGATTGAAAATGGCATAAGCTTCGGGCAATTTGGCAAAGAAAAAACTACTTGAATAAAGGGCAGAATTAAGACAGATACAGATTAAACTAAAGATATTAAGCATAACAAATATTTTGTTCTTGTAGATTAGATAATTTTATTTTGATTGATTTATTTTTATAAGGGAAAAATGAAAAAGGCAGATCATAAAATCCTTCTTTTTCTTCGGACTCCCCCCCCCAAAAAAATACCTCCTTACATTCTCATTTGAGAATGAGAATACAAGGAATTCGACTTTCATACAATATCTTAATTGAATTCCATGTAATGATCAATGAATTTTCTTATTCTAGATCTACATGTATTGAATCCTAGCAACAAAATATCTCATATGTTTTTATGTATTTGAGTTGGGATTGACGAATAACCAATATCAATAATAGTGTTTATTAGTCTATAATAGAAATCGAAATGGGGCGTGGCCAAGCGGTAAGGCAGCGGGTTTTGGTCCCGTCACTCGGAGGTTCGAATCCTTCCGTCCCAGACCGTTTCTGATGAAACGAAAGATGGGATCACATTGTATCCCACATGAAACAAAAATTTGTTAAAGAGAACAATTTTATCTTCTGAATTCCCAGATATGAACTCTGAATCGCAATATGAAAGAAAGGTTTCTCTAGTCCGTTCCCCAAAACCAAAAGTAAATAAAAAGAAAATAACTAGGTTATCCGAATTCCACATTCTATGTGGAGACTTAAAAGTAGGGAATTTCAAATTTCATCACTGGTCTTAAAACTTCTAACTAAAGTTGGCACGATAAAAGAAAAAATCGGAAAAAGGATCTGGACCCTATTTTTTGTATCTTAGATATTATCTGGTTCAAATCAATGATTGTAAATCAATGTAATGTAGCGATTGGGGAGAAATTCGTATATTCCATTTACTTGTTACTTGACTTTTGAATTGATCAAAAAATTCTGGAACCTGAAGTAAAACAAAATATGTATAAAAAACAAGGCCTATGCCAATATGATATATATTATATATTTTTATTGTATTGTTGTATTTCAGTAACAGGGCGGACATTTCGGTTAAGTGAAAAGGATCCGTAATTCTTTAAATATCCTATAATTACTAATTACCAGTTACTAATTACCAGTAATTACTGGTAAGAACTGTTCCTTGTATATGATGGATACGAAAAGATCATACCCCTCTGATTCTTGATTTATATTTTATTTTTATGATGAAAGAAAGAATAATGTAAGGACCTTAATTTTACCGTATACGAGATCTTTTTTTCTTACTTAATTTTTTTCTCTTAGTACTTGAAGAAGTGTGAGAAATCTATATTATTTCGACCTTTTCGGGTCATTGAAATAGTGTATTTGGTTAATAATTGATTTTGTTCTGGAATTGGAAATCTATTATTATTAAACTTCTTTTGGGGATTTGTAGTTTATTTGTTCGAGACAATTAATCATGCATGATTAATCGTCTCAAACAATCTATCGAAGATGTATAAATAAAAAATCTTAAGCAAACTAGTTTATTCGTCTTTTTCATAAATCTGTTTTATTCATATGATAGAATATAGGGTTAAATAAATTGGATTTTTGTTAAGCCTTCTCCAGATAAATACTTATCTATCCATAGATAGATAAGTATGGACTAGTAAATACTGATATATACTGATTGATGGAACCAATGACTATTCACGATTCCATATTGAATCAATTCCATACCGCTTTGAAATGAAATTAGAGGAATGTTATGGTAAAACTTCGTTTGAAACGATGTGGTAGAAAGCAACGTGCGACTTGAAGGACATGATCAATTGTGGATTTTTACATCCACCATTTTCTATAGTAATGAAGATGCTCTTGGCTCGACATAATTTGTTCTGTTCTGCTAAGAACCCAATTTGTGTTGGATTGTAAGTAAATAGTACATGATGGAGCTCGAGAAGAAAGGATTAATTGAATAATTTATCAAGGGAAAGAATCTAGGGTTAGTGAAAATCAATAAGTTAGACCAACTTTGTAAGTATATCCTCAATATATATCTATATCGAAAGGGTCAAATTCGAATAAGTTTGCAAAAAAGTAAAACTTTTCTAAATTGGTAAAACCGTTTCAATCAAAAGTGTATAACAAGGGAATCAATCGTTCGTATTCTATTTATATAGAAAGAAATAACAGAAAGAAATAAAAAAGGTATGTTGCTGCCGTTTTGAAAGGAATAAGGATCCCTGAAGTAATGTCTAAACCCAATGATTTCACAAAGCAAAGATAAAGGATTCCGGAACAAGGAAACACTATTTTCAATTGTCTCAATAATTGGATCAGAATGAGGAATAAAAATAGATTTGAGATGAGACAAACAAAAGAGTTTAGAGACAGCTCAATAAATGTCAAAGGATTTTCCTTTGAACTCTGTCACAATTACCCAACTTGAGTTATGAGTATGAATGAGATTTCCTTTTTTCTGTAAGGAAGAACAAAAAAGGACTGAATTCAAATCATAGTCTAATTCATGATTTTCTGGATCCATTTTCCTACAGAAATGAGAATCATTTTTCTCGAGCCGTATGAGGAGAAAACCTCCTATACGTTTCTAGGGGGGGGCTTTGTTTATCGACATCTATCCCAATGAGCTATCTATCGAATCGTTGCAATTGATGTTCGATCCCGAAGAGAAGGAAGAGATCTTCGAAAAGTAGGTTTTTACGATCCGATAAAAAATCAAACTTTTTTAAATGTTCCCGCTATTTTATATTTCCTTGAAAAGGGCGCTCAACCTACAGGAACGGTTTATGATATTTTAAAGAAGGCAGAATTTTTTAAAGAAGGAACTTCGAATTAATTAAAGGAAAAAACGAAATTGAAATTCAAAAAAAAAAAGTAGGGGACGGTTACTAGTATCTATTTTTGTGTAATTATTTACATATTCTTTTACTTTATTCTTGCTTTATTCATATTTATTTACGTTTTTATTGGTGCAGGAATTAAATTTACCAACAAATAAGGGGTAAATCTTGCTTATTGTACCTTTAATTAATTGAATCAACTTCGGATTTTTTCTTTACCTTTTCCTTAATTTTTTCCATTCGAATTTATTATTTATGTTTATGTTGTGCCAATCCAACACAAGTCTTTATTTTATTTACTTAAATTTGTTTTCTCAACATTACATTTATATTGACAATGGTGTATCGAACAAATATAATTCGATCGTAGATAAATGGATCTGTTTATCCCCACTCCATATTGGTTTTTTCTTTCCTTCACTTCACTCAAATGATGGGTTTGCCTTGCTGCATTTACTCTCATACAAAATGTATTTTTTAAGGAAAATCAAAATAAATTGAAAAAAAAAATGGGTGGTTTGTCACAACTTTTAGATCTCAATTGGTAATGTTTTTTAATTAGATCTGTTCATTTTGGTATTTGAGTGTTTATAATTGATCATAAAATCTTTCTTTTTTATGTGTTGCTAGTTCAATGTTTTGATAGGATTGGGCAGTGCAATTCAATTGATTTTTTTATTTCGATCGTATCTACATATCCTATTTATCCGGGTTGCTAACTCAACGGTAGAGTACTCGGCTTTTAAGTGCGACTATGATCTTTTACACATTTGGATGAAGCAACGAATTCGTCCAGACTCTTGGTAGAGTCTATAAGACCACGACTGATCCTCAAAGGTAATGAATGGAAAAAACAGCATGTCGTAATTAAATTAATTTATTATTTTCGATTTTTTATTAATTAATAAAGTAAAATGAAAGTAAAACTTGGAGTTTATTTTTACCGGATCGTTACAGTTCAAAAAAATTGTTTTGGTTTTTGTGGGACAAAATAAATTCCCATTTACAGTTGGGTCTAGTGAATAAATGGATAGAGCCCTATGGTTCCAATTCCGGTAAAAAAAAAAAAGCAACGAGCTTATGTTCTTAATTTGAATGATTACCCGATCTAATTAGACGTTAAAAATAGATTAGTGCCTGATGCGGGAAAGGATGGGTTTTCCTGTGAGTGGACCATTGATTTTTTTTAATGAATCCTAATTATTCTTTATTATGGATTGTAGACGGATGTGTAGAAGAAACAGTATATTGATAAAGAGAATTTATTCCAAAGTCAAAAGAGCGATTGGGTTGCAAAAATAAAGGAATTTTTATCCTTTTGTAATTATACCGAACATAAACCAATTGGATAGAAAAGGAGAGGAAAAAGATCTGTTGATTGGATTCCCTGTTTTTTTCCGGGGTATATGGGGTATATATATATACAGAATTTTTCTATATATATAATATATATACACATAATACAATACATTATACATACCCTGTTCTGACCATATTGCACTATGTATCATTTGAAAAACCAAGAAATTCCTCCATTCAGCCTCTAGTTCAAGTAGAAATGTAAATGAAACAATTACATGTACAAAAATATTTAGAAAAAGTGAGATCTCGGAAACAACACTTCCTATATCCGCTTCTTTTTAAGGAGTATATTTATGCATTTGCTCATGATTATGGTTTAAATGGTTCGATTTTTTACGAACCCACGGAAATTTTGGGTAATGACAATAAATCTAGTTCAGTACTTGTGAAACGTTTAATTATTCGAATGTATCAACAGAATTATTTGATTAATTCGACTAATCATTCTAACCAAAATCGATTCCTTGGGCACAACAATTATTTTTATTCTCGTTTTTTTTCTCAGATGATATCAGAAAGTTTTGCAGTCATTATGGAAATTCTATTTTCGCTGCGATTAGTATCTTCCTCCGAAAAAAAAGAAATACCACAATTTCATAATTTACGATCTATTCATTCAATATTTCCCTTTTTAGAGGACAAATTATCACATTTAAACTCTATCTCGGATATACTAATACCCCATCCTATCCATTTGGAAATCTTGGTTCAAATCCTTCAATGTCGGATCCAAGATGTTCCATCTTTGCATTTATTGCGATTCTTTCTCCACGAATATCATAATTGGAATAGTCTCATTACTTCGAAGAAATCGATTTACGTTTTTTCAAAAGAAAATAAAAGACTATTTAGATTACTATATAATTTTTATGTATTCGAATGTGAATTTGTATTCGTTTTTCTTCGTAAACAATCTTCTTATTTACAAT